AATGGGTTTCGTTCTAGTGCCCGGAAATAATATTCCAAAGCTTTTGTATGTTCTCCATTGCTTGTGTGTATAAGGCCTATGTTATAGAGTATATAACTTCGATCATAAGGATCAATTTCTGGTCGCGTAGCTTCATAATAATTCTGTAAAGCTTCCGCATAATTTCCTTCGGATTGAGCCGACATCCGTTACGGTCGTTCATTTTATTCAAAAAATCTCCGTTCCAGAACCGTACGTGAGATTTTCATCTCATACGGCTCCTCCCTTCTGCGCATAGTACTAAGGGGAATAAGCCATGGAATCCAAATTTCCCTATTATTCTCATTATGAACTGACAGGAGCTGGTATTTTTACAAGAAATCTCTAGCCAGCCTTCCCGCAAGAGGTTTTTTCTTAACACCAATCAATCGTATTAGTGCTAGATAGAAATGGTAACTCCAACGATTTCTTTGTCCTCAACGCCTACTATTTCCAGGAATTAGTCACTTCAACGATCTTTGATGGTTATACGGGTATCCAAAGTACGAACGAGATGGATGTTTGTTGTCCCAACCATTCTTGTTAGTCCCGATACCGATAAGGAAAAGGGTAATTTCTAACAAAGTTTTCGTGTTGTTGATTCCTAGTGTAGTGCTTCTTCCCCTATGCCGCCTATTGGTACTAGTAGAGTAGGATTGACTCACAATACAGAACCTATAGGTGTAACCTTTCGTTCAATACTAAAATCGACAATTCAAGTATCTGAGGCTGGATCAATCGAGGATACACGACAGAAGGAATTGTTCTATCTCCAAACTTTACCTTCACTAAGCGTAGCTTTATTTCAAAAATTTTGTTCTTTCTCGCGTCTTTTTCTCGTAAGACTGAAGTGAGGGCTAAAAAAGAAAAAAACAAGAAAAAAGAATCAAATCACACCATCTCTGTAATAGGTAAATGCCTTTTTTTCTCCTGAAGTTGTCGGAATTATTCGTAATAAAATATTGGCTATAATTGAAGAGGTCTTATCAATAAAATTTCCATTTATCCGAGATCTAGGCATAATTAGCAATCCATTCTATAATTCTTCTCATTACCCCCTCGGGGAAAATGATCCCACAAACAAAGGAATTGTACAGTACAAAATAACATAAAAACAGAAAAATTCTAATAAAAAGATGTATACCCTCTGCTCAAAATGTACCCTTTTCGAACAAAGAGAGATAGGAGACTTTTGAATCAGATTGAATTTTATATAAATTTCGTAGTATACAAATAAATGCACGGAACTATTACTATTTCAACTATTACTATTTCAACTATTACTATTTCATTTAAGTTGAATAACCAAGGACTTTATTTTACTATGGATTCTTATAACTCGAGTCTGATAACTCGAGAAATTTGGATTTGGTTATGATCCAAAGAGAAAAAGGGATGGAATAATCATTATACAATTGAATGAAATGAAATAGAAAAATCCACGGTACGATTCATGAATTTCTAATAAATAGATCTATGGGGTATATCATAAGAGAAGTTGTTAATAAATATGAAATTTGAAAGGAATTTTTTATTCCTATGGAACCGTTGATTGGTCGTGTCTGTACTGGAATAAAATAATATGAATAACTCGCAATTCACTCGGTTTCTGGTCAATAATAAGATTATGTAGGAGAGATGGCCGAGTGGTTCAAGGCGTAGCATTGGAACTGCTATGTAGGCTTTTTGTTTACCGAGGGTTCGAATCCCTCTCTTTCCGTTTCTGTTAATTCACCAGCGTTACCGACCGCAATATATCAAATCAAATCAAAATTGATATCATTATTCCAACAGCTTTATTTGATAGAGAATCTTTATTCCTAATTACTGTAGTACGCGTACGTAAAATACAAATATCGCGGAAAGAGCAAAAAAGAAAAAAAAAATCCTACTACGTATCTATTTGTGATACGTGAATGATAAAAATGCGGATCAAGGCCCTTAGATCTATTTACTTCGTTGAAAAGGGGACATAATTGTCTGAACCCCTTTCCTTGTTATGTTCTTTAGGTTCAAGTCTGACGGGAATAATATTCTACGACTAACAGCTCATTTATTTTTAAGCCGATCCATTTACTATCTATTATTTGATTTACTAATCCTTTATATTGGAATGAGTCAATAGTCAAATGGTTTGGCAATTCCTCGCGAGGGGCTGAAGCAATAGAATTTTGAATCAGAGCTTTCGATCTTTGTTTATCCTTCGTAGTAATAATATCTCGGGGTTTGCAACGATAACTTGGTATATCCACTATACGACCATTAACTAAAATATGTCTATGGTTAACTAATTGCCTGGCTCCAGGAATGGTCGAAGCCATACCCAATCGAAAAAGGATGTTATCCAAACGCATCTCAAGTAGTTGTAGTAAAACCTGGCCTGTTGACCCTTTTGCTTTTCTAGCGATATGCACATATCTAAGTAATTGTCGCTCTGTCAGACCATAATGAAAACGCAATTTCTGTTTTTCTTCTAGACGAA